AAAGAGAAACTGTGAGGCAGTTTCAGTTTGGCAAGTCCCCAAATTCAATTGGAAATATTTTTCGAGGGGTGTCGCAAGGGAGTCGAGGCTGCCTCCGCCTTCACCCAACATCCTCGTAACCTCATAGCTATACTTGGTATACCAGCACCCCACCCCTGCCAGTGCCAACTCCCCTTTTGCTAGGCTTCCGATCTTTCTTACTCATAATCTTTTAGATATGGGATTGCCAGTAACAACTGGTGGTAGAAACGGCTTGACCTCCCCGAGCTCTTGTGGTACAATTTTATCCCTGCGGAACCCAGACTTCCGATTCGGTTCGCGGAAGAAGGGTGGTGGAATGCAGCGGGGCTTGACCAGTGGCTCGTGACGGAACAGGCTGACTAAGCTGCAATCGACTAAACAAATAACCTATTAACCTCAACTTATTTTTCCTTTTCTTTTTGTATGTATCCTTGGCTTTTTCTTTTCACTGCCACTTCAGCGCCGTCGTCGCTGGCAAACTCCAGGTAGTGATCGGATCCTACCTACTCCATATTTTGGCTCACCTACTTATTGGGGTAGTTCGTTAGCGTTAGGTTGCTGGATCCTCTTCAGGTAGCCTCGTCGAAACGAAATAAAGAACGAGAGTGAGATATCAAAAACGTCTTCATTTCAAAATGAATTCCTTATCAAAAAATGATTAATGATGCGGATAAGCTGATACCGACTCGTCAATCTCCTCCATACTCAATCCGCATCATATTACTTGCACGAAAACAAGGAACTCATTAACAAATCTACCCATCGATTTGATAGATTTTTCATCTTTCTATCTGGGTTGCTTACTAATAATAACGGGATCCGGGAAATGAGTGGGGCGCGAAGCCGAAGCCTTAAAAATGAATTGAAAAGGATTTAATTATATCTTTTTCTTTTGTAAATTCTTTTGCATTTGTAGTTGAAAACAATTGGGAGGAATTTTGGACTTTTTTCCTCAGGAGTAATTGAATGACGAGGAGCCGTATGAGGTGAGAATCTCACGTACGGTTCTGTATAGTGACATTGGAGCTGTCGACCATTCCACGACTACACCAAAAAAACCCAACTCTGCCCTGCGTAAAGTCGCGAGAGTTCGATTAACCTCCAAGTTTGAGGTAACGGCTTACATACCAGGTATTGGCCATAATTTGCAGGAACATTCGGTGGTCCCCGTGAGAGGCGGAAGGGTCAAAGACCTACCCGGTGTTAGGTATCACATTGTTAGAGGAACCTTAGATGCTGTAGGGGTGAAGGACCGTAAAAAAGGGCGTCCTAGTGCGTTGCAGAACATTGTCACAACTTGTATCATCGCAATGATTCCGTATCAGTTGTTCTGATATGTTAAATGTGTAGCCGACCCAGCATTGCCAGGGGACTGAAGCCTGCTACTACAGAGATTGATAGAGATTAATTATTATCTATCTATTTGTATGAAACAACTTGGTGTCTAAGGTGTTCTATTCCAGTAAGTTGAGTTTTACCTTCTCACCTAGAAAATCTTAGGACCTCTTTTCCTCTTGGAACAGGTTCAGATTACGACTACGTAGATTCGGTGAAGGCTTTATGCACACCTACTGATTGGATTGATAAACCTACGGACATTCCTAGTAAGATAACTGAATTGCAAGATTTTCTTCTTTTATATCTAGACTTCGACTTCTTTTACCCGTGGAATAGGAGAAAACGGATACTCAATGTGCGATGAGTAAATATGATTTGCATCCTAAAAAATAAATGGTTCAAAATCATTTGAATAGTTTCTATTCAATCATGTGGAAAGCTGTATTCGACGAAAGTCGCACGTGCAGTTTGGAGGGAGATCCTCGACTAATCGGTGGATCCACCCTACAATATGGAGTGAAGAAGCCAAAATAGTAGCTTGAGATACCATTGAAATAAAAGAATTGATTGAAATCTGACATATTTATATTTGTAAACTCGTGTTACATCGGAGCAGTGTAGTGAACAGAAAGAAAAATATCGAATCAGATCCAATTTATCGTAATCGATTAGTAAATATGCTAGTTGATCGTATCCTGAAAAATGGCAAGAAATCACTGGCTTATCAGATTTTTTATCAGGCTATGAAGCGGATTAGGTAAAAGACAAATAGGAACCCACTGTCTGTTCTGCGACAGGCGGTGCGCGGGGTAACTCCCGATGTAGTGACAGAAACCAAACGTGTAGGTGGATCAACTTATCGAGTTCCCGTTGAAGTAGTACCGGCAGAGGGAAAAGCTTTGGCTATTCGGTGGTCATTAATTGCGTGTCGAAAACGCTCAGGTCGAAGTATGGCTTTAAGATCGAGTGATGAATCAATGGATGCCGCCAGGAATTCCGGTAGTGCGATACGGAAGAAAGAGGAGACTCATAAAGTTGCGGAAGCTAACAAAGCTTTCGCTCATTTCCGCTAGTTTCGAATTCGTTCCAATCCACAATCTTTCCGTTGTGGATTGGAACCGGGGCACAAACTACCGGGGAATCAAAAAACACTATGAAGAAATGGTTGAGTGAGGAGTCAACGGCGAATAGCGGGTGTCTAAGCCACAAGTGGGGATCGGCAACTACTTTTTCTTAGGTTGTTAATTATTAGACTCCCCCTAACCTAATGGGATAGCGGGGGGGGGGCCAATGCGGAGTTGCGGAGTGCCTCGCAAAAAGGCTTGACGCGTGACCAGTTTTTCAGAGACTGAAATTGATTGAGGCCCGCACCGCATACCGCATAGAGTAAAAATTTAATTCTTTTTTGAAAAAGGAAAGCCTTGTTGTAAAACAATGGCTAAAAATTGTTTGAGATATCAATAAGAAGCCCCCATATCCGAGAATTCTGGGGACTCAATTAATTTCGGTTGACACAGATAGGTTTTTGTGATATATTACAAATTAACAAGCTTACTAGCCTGGGGAATCACCAATTATTTCTTGAAAACCGAAAATTACCATGACCGCAACTTTAGAACGACGCGAAAGCGCAAGCTTATGGGGTCGCTTCTGCGACTGGATCACCAGCACCGAAAACCGTCTTTACATCGGATGGTTCGGTGTCTTAATGATTCCCACCTTACTAACCGCAACCTCTGTATTCATCATTGCTTTCGTCGCAGCTCCTCCTGTAGATATTGATGGTATTCGCGAACCCGTTTCTGGTTCTTTGTTATACGGTAACAACATTATCTCTGGTGCTATCATCCCTACTTCTGCAGCTATTGGGTTACATTTCTACCCGATCTGGGAAGCAGCTTCCGTTGATGAATGGCTTTACAATGGTGGTCCTTACGAACTTATCGTTCTTCACTTCCTACTTGGTGTAGCTTGCTACATGGGTCGCGAATGGGAACTAAGCTTCCGTTTAGGTATGCGTCCTTGGATCGCTGTTGCGTACTCGGCTCCTGTCGCAGCTGCTGCCGCGGTCTTCCTGATCTACCCAATTGGTCAAGGAAGTTTCTCGGACGGTATGCCTCTAGGCATTTCTGGTACTTTCAACTTCATGATCGTCTTCCAGGCTGAGCACAATATCCTTATGCATCCCTTCCACATGTTGGGTGTAGCTGGCGTATTCGGCGGCTCTCTATTCAGTGCTATGCATGGTTCTTTGGTAACTTCTAGTTTGATCAGAGAAACAACTGAGAATGAGTCTGCTAATGCAGGTTATAAGTTCGGTCAAGAAGAAGAAACCTACAACATCGTAGCTGCTCACGGCTATTTCGGTCGTTTGATCTTCCAATATGCTAGCTTCAACAATTCTCGCTCTCTACACTTCTTTTTAGCTGCTTGGCCCGTAGTAGGTATCTGGTTCACCGCTTTAGGCATTAGCACTATGGCATTCAACTTGAATGGTTTTAACTTCAACCAATCCGTGGTTGACAGCCAAGGTCGTGTCATAAATACCTGGGCTGATATCATAAACCGTGCTAACCTAGGTATGGAAGTCATGCATGAACGTAACGCTCATAACTTCCCTCTAGACTTGGCTTCTGTTGAAGCTCCTTCTATAAACGGATAATATCCGTCTGGTTATGTAGCACAACTGGATACCAAATCTCTTAACTCCAGAGGAGGAGGTTTGGTGTCCAATGAGGTGAAGGTTCGTGCGGTAGAACGAATGGAAAGGACGATAACAGCTTGTCACAATTTCACGATTATCAGTTTCCAACCTTGAATTCTGAAAACTATTTGGAATATCCTTCCGCGATTTAATAGATTACGAAGTTTCCTACTCCGATTTGCGGAATGCTTGCAACCCCCCAACCCAATTTCCTCTTTTCGGATAAAAAAAATTGAGATTGCGTTCCTCATTTCAAAGATTTTCTATTGTCTTGTTATATACGTAAAGTTAATATGTATGTGTATCAACCGAAGAACCTATCTAGCTTGCTTAACGGATAGATCTCGTTCACGTCCGGGGGGGGGGCCAACTAAATCAGCAGAGGGGGCGGACGTAGCCAAGTGGATCAAGGCAATGGATTGTGGATCCATCACGCGCGGGTTCAATCCCCGTCGTTCGCCCATGCCCATCCAATTGGGGTAATTCGATCCCATCGCTCTGCTTGGAACAGGGAGAAATTGTTAAGGTGGATGGGATGTGTGTGGGTCTCCTCGACAATAACAATTTAGAATTCCCGATCTAATTTCAGTTTTGGATACGACTATTCACAGAAATCACTAGACTCGTTTGAAATATTTATTCCATTCTATCTTGAAATTTTCGAAATTATTGGTATAATAAATGTGGGAAATAGATAGTCTCTACCGCATAGAATTAATATGAAAAAAGAAGATAAGGTGAAAGAGGTGGCAAAAGAAAGAGTAGGAAGTCCAGATTTTTCATCTAAAATTTCAGAGTTAGTGGAAGTCGGTCTATTAGACCACTTCTTCGAATCATTGAAAAACCAACATCTCAAAGAATTTCTAATTAGTCCATCTTCCAATTATCAACCTTTTATCAGATTATCTGACTTGTGATTTCTGAGTTCACTATTTTTACGCAATCTGCGTGATTCACTAAAAAGAGATAGTGGCATCACCCTGGAGATGCTAATGCTGTTAGCAATACCAATTTCTATGCATTGCTTGAGTGACAAAAGGTCGATCGAAGGAAGTTTTGTATTAGCGGGAGTCATTGATGGGGGTGACGAAGTAATAAAAAAACAAGCAGAAAATTCTGGTGACTTCTCCTGCGACTGCTTCCCCCGATTCGAAAGATCTTTATCTGTTGGAAGGAATGGAAAGAGGGGAATACCTGTTTCCCGCGACTTAGGTTTGAACGAAGATATTTCTGCAGGTTCAACGAAGAAGGAGAAGCAAGTTCGTTATGATGCGATGATTCCTCTGGTTTCCGGTAGGTGGAAGGCATGCATGGTGAGGGAGTCACTCCTTGCCGGAGATATATCCAAGGATGAGACTGAAAGGATTCAAGCATTTTGTAGGGATAGGTTTTTACAAGATTCAAGTAGGTTTTTCAAATTCTATAACTATTTGGTAGTTTCTAGAAACAACCAAAGTGATTTCGATTCGTTATTCTTTTGGGAAAATCATAACAAGCGAGATCTGGGTCGGTTACAAGCAACACAATTGAGAAGCGACTCATTAAGTCCCGTAGTATTAAACTCCTACGACAAGGCGTTACTTGAATCCGGAAATTCAGCAGATCACCGGGGGGATGGATCGGGATTTTATTTCGAGCGAGAAGCCTTTTCCAACTTGTCTTCATTTACGTCTTGTGAAAAGACGACGTCGTTTCGTGGCTGTATATCCGGATTAGATTGTGACAAAAATGGGGAAGAATTTCCCATTCTACACACTTATTCACAAATGAAAAATGGATTAACAAATCGACTCACCGAATTTCTCTCGATAATTGAGAAATCGAATCTGATTTTTGGTGGGGCAGTAGTTATTGACGTCAGTAGTAGCGTCAAATCTGGGAAAGGATTTCCATTGGAAACGAAGGGTGACATGCCGCTTACTCAAATATCTGGCAAAAAACTTGGGCTAGCAAGTAGCAGACACCTCAACCTCAATGAGATTCTTCCAAACTATTTTCAAATATTTTTAGGTATACCTAGAAAAATAAGTAATCGAAGTGAAAATACTACTTTTTTAAACTAATTGAAAGAAAAGGGTAACATACATTCAATATATTCTTTAGTTAGATTGTATGGACGAAATAGAATCATACCTCTCTACTCAACATACATATTTCTTTTCCATGACTATTTCTGCGCATTATTTGCTGAATATTTCTTCCAAATCAAATATCGGTTGGATGGCTGGACGGGGGGCGGGGAGTACACCGGTGTAACAGGAATTGCAACTGAATAAATAGTATTGAAATGGAAAGATAACGTAGAGCGCCTATTGAACGAATATATTACCTTTCAAATTGATGAGTATAGAAATGTTCAGTCAAATGTGCATAGATGGCTCGATACGACCGGGGATTCGTCTTTTTTCCCCGTCGGGGAAGTCTTAAAGTGTGACTTGGGGGAATCAATTTGCCGTGTATCAATAATAGGAAACGAATTACTGAGTAATATTGGTGTCAGTCTCGGTAGTAACAATCAACAGAACGAAAAAGATTTTCATCGATTTCTTAATGCTTTTTTTCTTTACAAAATGATTGTTGCTGAGGTTACTCGCCAGAAAGCTTTGATATATACCATTGATTATTGCATCGAAAAATTGAACGATATAGATCTCGAGAAATTGAACAAGATAGATCTCATGAAGCTTGATCTTCTATCAAGTTTATTCGATGGTTACATTGACGAACAGATACTTTTCCTCAAAACAATTCTTGAGAGAAAAAAGAGTTTATTCATTGAATCCAAACTGTTAATGAGTAAGAAATCGGTAGGCTCTTCGACCGAGCTGGAACCTGCAGTGAATCCTACTTCTCTCGGGTTGCCCCGCATCGAATCCATCCGAGCAGGATTTTCAAACGATGCTCTTTCCATTACGGGGAGGCAATTTCGGAATCCGTTTCTGCATGATTTAAACCGTGGGGGAGGTTCAACTAAAGATATTGGTGAAAATATTTCGAGATACATTTCCGATCAGGTTAATAAACTAAACTTTCTAGACGACTCACCTATACGGAACTGTGCTGGAAGCAACTTCATTCCGAGAATCAAAAGGGATTTTTTTATTGGGAGATGCAACAGTAGTTATCTCAACGTCCTAGAAAACTTCTATGCGGGCTCCGAAGATGAATATGCGGGCTCCGAAGATGAAACCATCTCATCTAGTATCATCTCAATTATTCATCCCCAACTGTCGGATTCGTTGTCATCCAATTTATCGAGACAGACAGCAGGGGAGGTTGCTGGCCACGTACCCACACCAATTCAATTTATTTTGTCTAATCTGCATGAATCCACAGCATTAGTAACTCATTCAGATGGACTTTCCAATTCTGTTTCGGATCTAAAGAGGTTACTGGCGAGTTTGAACTCATCTCCTCGTGAAACGATAGAGTCATTTCTATATTCGTGCAGTAGCGCTGGAGTTTATTTGGGGAAGACGTCGATAAACTCCGATTCGTCGTCGGATCAGCGACCCCAATCTCGTCCCAAGAATCTGGTATTGGATCGGGTCTATCAGAAGAATTTGTCTATTAGGTATTTCTGGGAACCGGAAGAAATGGAAACATCTTACTGGTCGCTAAGACTCCCATTATGCAACGATGTAACATCGAGATCTCTAGCAGAATCGATTGGAAAGGAGGTTGCGCGCGAAGATACGGACTACGCGGATCAATCTATCCGGAGAGAGGCTATTCGTCCATCCCACTTTATCAATTTCAATGAATTATTAAAAGATTTGAACAGATATAAGATCTCTTGGATCTTTTGGAAAGACAATATCGGTGAAAAATGGAGCTTATTTAGAGATTATATACCTTGGTTTTTTACCCCCACCTGGTGGAGATACTTCTACGATCCGATTAGAGAAACATATCCAGAAGTAGTACTTAAAATAAGTTATGACTCAAATCATAATTTCCCTAGAATTTATAAAGTAATTGCTGAGGATGTAGTAGATGGCGCGAAAGCCTATTTAATCCAAAGACTGCAAAGCCTAGGATTGAGATTTGACAACGATTCTATCAATACTATAGTATCCGAGATAGGTCTTCTTATTTTCGAAGAAATTCCTGATGAAGCGGAGATTTTACATTCGGGAGGATGGTCAGTATCTCAATTTTCCAATAGGTCTATCTTCTATTACTTCATTCTCTCAGTATTAATTGTTCTTGCATTATTCAAACACCCTTTGTCTGCCGTTTCGGGTTTCAATTCCTTTCATTCATGGAAACGTTTCAATACTATTGAATATCTAACAGACCCAACGCGTGGATCCTATTTGAAAGAGGTAATGTATTCCCCTTCGACAAGCTAAATGTCAACGAGAGATCTACTAATCTATTCTTTGAATAGATTCCTGAATTATATAAATAATATAATCTTTTTCTCCTTTGTGAAAAATGAACTTGATTCATGGATGTTTCATAAAGAAAGCTCCGATATCCTAGATAGTAAGAAAGAACTACTGACTCAACATTTAGTGACGAATAAAATTCTTCATAGGTATGTGTCGAAATTGAATTCCAACTATGATTTATTGAGCGACGAGATTTTTCATGAACCTTACCCACAAGAAAGATCTAATGTTTTGGCATACTTACTTCAATTCTGGCAAAATGATCTATTGAGTCACAAGATCCGTAAGTTGGATCCTGCGGAGAAGTGGGCTTTTTCCGCCCTCGAGAGAAATATTCTATTTTCAGCAGCAACGGGACGAAGAGGCAGTCTACTAAATATGCCATGTCATGACATACCTATCTCACTCCAATCGGGATTATTACCATCTAAAGGAATTTTGCTAGTAGGACCCATAGAAACTGGCCGATCTTCCATTATTAGAGATGTAGCATTCGATTCCTACTTTCCAGTGGTGAAACTACCACTGAAGAAGCTGATATACAACCGATCCTTTTTTAATAATGCACGTGGAAATTTCATCTCGAAAGAAAGCGTACACCGATTAAATTTCGTTTTTGAAATGGCGAAAGAGATGTCTCCTTGTACACTATGGATTCAAGATATTCATGAATTGAATATTCATCGTTCGTATCATAAGCTAGAAGCTGATCCCAAATTCTTACTTTGCCAAATATTGAAAAGTATTGGTGACAGGCGCAGCAATTCCAACATCCGCAGGAATGTTGTTATCGCTACGACTCACGTACCTGCGAGGATAGATCCAGCTCCAATAGCTCCGAACCGGTTAAACTAATTAATAAATTTTCGAAAATCCAACGGGTATCAACGTCATAAAGAATTACCAATTCTATTACGTATCAAAGGTTGCGAAATGGAGGCTAATCCGCCTCTTCCCCCTATTGAAGGTACCGGGTCCGGAACTACGGGTTATAGTAAACGAGATTTATTCCTTCTTGCTAGTGAGGCGTTATTAATAGGTACTTCCAGAAGAAGTGAGATTATATGCAGCGACGCAATTGAATTAGCTTTGCATAGACAACATTCGACTGCTAGTGATATGGGCAATGGGATAGAATCCGGTTCTGAATGGGAAATCTTTTCTCACGAGATAGCGGAAGCTACTTCAAAGAATAGTTTGATAGATACTTATCTCACAAATACGTATATTGGTCGTAACGCGTTAAAAATGCGATTCTATTATTTGTCTAACTGGTATGTGGAACCTCCAATAACCAAGTCAACATTTAATGAATTCACTCTATTTTCGCATATCCTAGGGATACTAGCTGGATTAGTAGCTCGCGATTCGCTCCAAATGGATATGAGAAAGAAAGAAAATTTCATTGTTATCGACAAACTCGTAGAGAATGACTTGAACCTAGCTTGTGGTGTACTAGAAAACCTCTCGACTAATTTTTCACGTTCAGAAATTTGTAGAGACGAAAATCGACACGGTAATAGTCTTTCCTTTTCCGTTCCTATCGCTAAACCCAAGTATTGTTCAGGTGTAACCTCTACAAGTCGTTCTTCTAAATTTATGAGAAGGGGGGGATTTAGCAGTCTAACCGACTTCGAACTGCAACAGTCACCCGAACTAATAAACTCAAGTCCGACGGAAGTGTCGCGTGAGATCACTTGGTCCCATAAGGCTTGGCGTCTCCGTTTCCTGCGAAGCGGGGCTTATGAATTGATGAGGGTATTATCTGAACCCAATCATTTGTATAATTTAATTCTCCTCTACCAAAATCAGAATTATATACCCCAACAAGATTTCGAATTCAATAATATTAAGGGTGACAGAAGTAAATGGTGTGAGAAAAGCGGATATCTATTCAGTTTTGAAAAATCTGCGACTAATGTGACAGATAAATCTATTAAAAGATTGGAAAACCGGTTGGATAATATGTTGCTACGTGAGCAATTTCTCGAATTGGCAATATCCGGCGACTCATCTAATGAATATGAAACACATTGTAATCGATTCGATGAAACGACTCGACTCTTCGGGGGGCGCTTCATCTGGGACCCCATGCTTCTGTTCCAGCCAGATCCTAACATTCCTTCCTCGCGTCGCAGCTTGTTGCCGACGAAAGAACTGGCGCGGAGGCTTTACGCCATTTACGGCATGAGAAGGCAGCACCTTAATAAAATGTCAAATAAAAAAATTAAAAATTTCTTTCTCTATCGTGAAGATAATCCGAAATTGAAACCTGACTCATCTATTAAGCGGTGGAATAATCTCCCCTTGGATGAAGAGGAGCGAGATTCCGAATACGTCAAAGAAACTTCCTCTATGAATATACATCTGCAATATCCGCAGATATTTAGTCCCGCTCGCTTTGATTCCTACGTGGTGGCAGAAGATTTCCCAGAGCGATTTATTCGGTTTAGGCTTCTGGTTCACAGAAACAAATGGATGAGGCGAAACCGTTGCCCATTTCAGGATTTTCTTATCTATAACATGTTGCTTGAAATTTATTAATATCTATTCAATCCGTTCTGATTTGGTGGGGCGTCACTGGATCGAGCGACGAAACAATTTTTTCATGAAAGTTCATAGAACAAATCTTAGATACCCCTCATTCTGTCTAGATCTCTAGCAATATAATTAGAAGCCAAGTCAGTAAAAGGAAGGTCTATATTTTCCTTTTACTGATACAAATCATTTTATTGCAACATCTTAAATGGTTAAGGAACTGAAGACCATTTCTTATATGAGTCTTTTATGAGTCTTTCTGCTTAGAAAGAAGATTGGGAGGGAGCAATAGCTTATTCCGTAGGGATTTTGCGAAACAGCTTTTTAACATCACGCTTGGAATAGATCCTTTATCTCAGAAAATTGTGGATTTACTCCCCTCCCCAGATGACTGATTGATTCGCTCATTCCAATCGCTCAATACGCCGGAATTGGAGTGGGGGTCCCCAAAAACGACCTCTGAATAGCCAGGGTCCTTGCCTTGGGGTATTCAAGGGGGCGGGGGGGGGTAAGGACGCACAAATCTTTTTCCCCTCAATTGTTGGAGCTGGAAATAAGCACGATAGTGAATCATTCACAGGTTGGTGGGTCATGGTCCGACGCAATTTGATTTGGCATATGTGGGAAACACAACTATCCAATTACTAGGAATTACTGACGTAGATTCGGACGAATCTCCCCGGGTAGGATTCGAACCTACGACCAATCGGTTAACAGCCGACCGCTCTACCGCTGAGCTACCGAGGAAAGTGGTAGGGGATTCAGTCCCATACACACCCGAAGGCTTTTGTTCTTCGAACCGCTTCTAAATCTGTAATACGTTAAGCTTTCTCCGACATTTCGTGAAGTAAACTTCGCGTACACTCTAACTCCCATTATAGGAGGAGGCGGCGGCGATAGCAATCCCATTTGAATGGAAGGGTCCCCGAATCATGGGAGGGGGGGGGGGGGGGGCAATCGATCGAGGTCGAGATCAACCCCACAAGCCCCCCACGATCTGTATCGATTAATCACCAATTAGTACTTCCTATTCCCCCCCCTCCAAGAAGCATAGTAGAATAGCCGCAGGATTCTCCTACCTTATAGGAAGAAGTAATATCTCTGGGGAATGGAAAGAGCAGAAAGGGGAGAGATGGGGATGGGGAAGATGAACAATAGTCGGGAGAAATGAACACGAATTGGAGCTTCGTGAAACGAAAGTAGCAGTTTACGGCAAGGGCGGGATTGGGAAATCAACAACTAGCTGCAACATATCGATAGCTTCAGCTAGACGGGGGAAACGGATACTACAAATCGGGTGTGATCCCAAACATGATAGTACTTTCACTCTCACAGGATTCCCAATACCTACAATTATAGATACCCCACAGTCGAAAGATTATCATTATGAAGATGTGTGGCCCGAAGATGTAATCCATAGGGGTTATGGCGGGGTAGATCGTGTCGAAGCCGGCGGACCCCCCGCAGGGGCGGGCTGCGGGGGATATGTCGTAGGAGAAACGGTGAAGCCATTGAAAGAATCAAACGCCTTTTACGAATACGACATTATTTCATTTGACGTTTTGGGGGACGTAGTTTGCGGGGGCTTCGCTGCTCCACTGAATTATGCGGATTACTGTATTATTATAACAGATAATGGATTCGACGCCCCTTTCGCAGCAAATCGCATTGCCGCATCGGTCAGGGAAAAGGCGCATACCCATCCCTTACGGCTAGCCGGTTTGGTGGGAAACCGAACATCTGAGAGAGACTTAATTGATAAATATGTAGAAGCTTGTCCCATGCCCGTACTAGAGGTACTACCTCTAGTTGAAGATATTCGTGTTTCTAGGGTAAAGGGAAAAACTTTATTTGAAATGGCTGAATGCCAACCAAATCTGAATTTTGTTTGTGATTTTCATTCAAATATAGCGGATTAGACTCTACCTAAGCCGGAGGGAATCGTACCACGGGAAATTCCAGATAGGGAATTATTTAGCTTACTTTCCGACTTCTATCTAAATCCCAACTCCGGAAGGAAGCAGAAAACTAAAAATGATCAGCAAGATACTCTGCATGATCAACAAGATACTCCACTTGGTTTTACCATTATTTGACACCGAAGAGGCTACATCCTCGCATATACAATCTACACCTCCCCAAGGAAACACTTTCACGAAGACTCCCGAGATTCCTACTTTCGAGTGCGAAACTGGTAATTATCACACTTTCTGCCCCATCAGTTGTGTAGCTTGGCTATACCAAAAAATTGAAGATAGTTTTTTCCTGGTAGTAGGTACAAAAACTCGTGGTTACTTTTTGCAGAATGCTCTTGGAGTCATGATTTTTGCAGAACCTCGTTACGCAATGGCAGAACCGGAAGAGGGAGACATTTCGGCTCAGTTGAATGATCAAAAGGAATTAGAAAGAATTTGTTTGCAAATAAGAAACGATAGGAAACCCAGTGTTATTATTTGGATCGGCACCTGTACCACAGAGATAATAAAAATGGATTTGGAGGGCATAGCACCCAAATTAGAAAAGCAGCTTGGAATACCGATTGTGGTCGCACGGGCAAATGGGTTGGACCACGCTTTCACCCAGGGGGAAGATACTGCATTGGCGGCTATGACACATCGATGTCCGGAATATAATCGTCGTACCACGCACCAACTTGGAGAAGACATGGCTAGGCATGTTGCGGTTGACGTTGCCCCAAGCAAGAAATTTTTCGACGAAAGGGGTAAGTCAAATATATGTAATTTAGTACTTTCTGGATCTCTGCCTTCGAGTGTCGCTTCTCAATTGAATTTGGAATCGAGGCGTCAGTCTGTTTCTGTGTCGGGTTGGCTACCCTCGCAAAAATACACCGAACTCCCCGCTTTGGGGGAAGGCGTCTACGTCTGCGGAGTGAACCCTTTCTTGAGCCGAACGGCGACAACACCAATGCGTCGGAGGAAATGCCAGTTGGTCGGGGCGCCTTTTCCTATCGGTCCTGATGGAACACGCGCTTGGATCGAGAAAATTTGCTCAGTATTTAATGTAAAACCAGATGGCCTGGAAGAAAGAGAGAATCAGATATGGAAAAATCTTAGCGATTACCTTGAAGTAATAACTGGTAAATCCGTCTTTTTCATGGGAGATAATCTATTGGAAATTTCTCTAGCAAGATTTTTAATTCGATGCGGGATGGTTGTTTACGAAATAGGTATCCCCTATATGGATAGGCGATATCAAGCTGCTGAGCTATTGCTTTTGCAACATACTTGCGAGAAGATGAAGAAGCCCACGCCCCGGATTGTTGAAAAACCCGACAACTATAGTCAGGTGCAGCGTATGCATGAGCTACAACCTGATTTGGCAATTACTGGAATGGCCCACGCCAATCCCTTGGAGGCTAGAGATATAGATACCAAATGGTCAGTCGAATTCACATTTGCGCAAATTCATGGATCTGCTAACGCGAGAGACGCTCCGGAGCTAGTTACTCGTCCATTGCGACGTAGAAGTGATTCTGTATCAGGCTGCCGCAGCTTATCGAGACAGACGGTAGATGTCTAATTAAGCTGTTGTCGAAGAAGTAATTGTCGGAAATTGGTAATTAATCATTATGCAAAGTTATATAGTTATCTATAAAAGTTCTTAATCAAAAAACTTGTTCATTTCATTAGTTCCTTTTTTTTTTGTTTCATGATTGAGAAAATAACTCCCAACCTCTCTGGTCAAGTTTGCGGTCCAAATCTGTAACTGATTTTCCAAAATCATTTGTCTTATTTTACATTCGCGTGTATAATGTACCTGATATGGATGCGGGCATTGTAGGAGTGGATATTGAGATGGGGAATACCACTTGAGGGGTCTAAATGAAGAGGGAAAAGTGCGAAGGTTGGGAATCAAATGGGGCAGCAATTCCGCACATCAAAAATACTACAACGAATACAAATATAGATATATTGAATACTTTGTCACTAACTGGGCTGAAATCGATGAGTGCTTATATACTTTTTGGCCTATACTACGGCTTACTCGCTACACTACCTGTGGGACCTTCCCAAATTTTATGTATGAGATCCTTTCTTTTGGGGGGAAATATCAGCGGTCTCGTGTCTTTGAGTGGTTTGATGCTGGCGCAGCTAGCAACTACGGCATCAATATATTGCTCGCCAATCTATATATTGTTATCAAAACCACATCTACTAACCGTCGTTGCAATACCTTACATGGTCGTATTTTGTCTGACAATTAACGACTTACCAAATTATCAGAGTTTGCGTCCCGTCACCTCGCTGCGCGACTCCCGAGTAGTAAGTTTATTTTTCAATAGCTTCTTGTTTCAAGTCTTGAATCCCATTCTACTACCCAATCCCGTGTTGACAAGACTAACCCACCTGCTTTTCTTTCGCTACAGCAATAATTTACTATTTGTAATAACTAGTTTCTTAGGTTGGTTAACTGGCCACATAGCGTTCAGCTACTTGTCCAAACTACTTCTGATTCGTGTGAAAAAAGATTCGCCAATAACATATCTACTGGTAAAACGTGCTATCTATGCAACTTTTAGTATTGTTTTTGTAGCAAACGCGTTGATTTATCTGGGTAGAGCTCCGGTGTCTTTTTGGACCATAAAGTTCATGAATGAATCCCATGATAAGGAAATGTCTTTTTGGGAAATTGCGGAGTACCCAGACTTTTTGTGGTGGTTTCTCAAGCCGTGGCCTACCTCTTTCTTCGATCCCTCAAGAGAGAATCGAGGTAATCGATTCATCAGAAATAGCCGATCCGATATAAACAGCAGCTTTTACAAGGGAAAAACATCTACATATTTCTTCAAGAAGTGTCTAACTGATGGAAAACAGAGATTATGCTTCGCGGCGTTGCCCAGTTTGTCAATTTTTGAGAAATAATTGGAGAAATCTCTAATTGGGTCCCGTAAGTTTGCGGGGACCTATTCCTCATATCGAGGCTGGATTTTGCAGAAATTGGTAAAAAATAAAATTTTTCAAAAAGAATTAATAGATCGAGTCAAATTATTGGATACTGGGTCTCTCTTTTCGAAAGCGATGGAGAGAAAAATTCGATTGGTAAGTGGGGGTAGGAGAAGGGTACCCCACGTCTACGACCCTTTCACGGATAATTTACGTGGGCGGATTCCGGTCCCACAAACATTTTTAACGGGGGATGAGTTGGGTTTGACCAGATGGTATTGGACTGAGTTGGAAACGAGGGAAAAGATTAAAAGGGGAAGAGATGCTGCTGTAATTAAAAAAAATTTCATCGAGGATTGGATTTCTTCGGGTAATGGAAGATTGAGGCGAGGAGGCAGGAATCCTCTACCGTGGGAAACTTTGCCAGCAAAAGCTCGACGTATGTTCCATTTTATGTTCAAAAACCGAGTTTTGTACGATTATGACGTACAAAAGATTCTTAGGAAGATAAAATCTCCGTCCGGGCCCGTTGTCACTTGGGGAGAAATAATGAACCTGGATCCCGAGGATCAAGCATTATTTCTGACTTACATGAAACAAGAAGAGAATTGCTACAAATTTGATCGAATTTTATTGTCAAATAGATTTGTGATAAGCGGCCGGAAATGCCCCCTACACCCGAAGAGAGGGGTGCGCACACTTCACAAAATTGAGGATCTGAGTGCAAATCTAGCTCGGAATAACGAATTATACTTCGATACTGAGTTTGATTTTCCGGGAGCAGATGGCGATATCCGTCACAGAAAATTGCGGAATGTTGGCTTCACCTTCGCAAAGGGAAAACCCAGATCAACGAAATTAGTGAAACGATATGCAGCAATATCCGACTTCCGTCGAAAATTTTTAAAGGGGTCCATGCGGTCCAGGAGACGAAAGACATTGCTCTGGAAAACACTTCAAGAAAAAGTGCGTCCGGCTTTTTTCCTCAGATTAATGGAAATACCAATTCTACTTCAACTACCCGTTGAGCAGTTAACGGGTTCAAAGACCGAAAAATCTTTGACTGGCTCGAAAAAGATCACGGATTACCCATTTGGGCAGCAATTAACTACTTCCTCGTTGACGAAGAAAACTTTAAGTCAGTCTAAACTTGCTCGTTCAGCTGTAGCGGCTAGATCAGACATAGGTCCCATTCATAATGGAAGAGGCTACATGCTGGTTTTTCAATCGAGATTTCGAAAGTTTATAAAGCTACCTGTACTTATAGTTTCTAAAACTATTGGCCGTATATTGCCTCGGCAAAATTCCGAATGGAATAAAGACTGGACGAGATGGAAAAAAGAAATTCACATTAATCGCACGTTTGACGGTGAGGAGTTCTCGCAGGATCAACTTCCCCCCCGCTGGTTGAGAGAAGGTATACAAATAAAGATTTTATATCCGTTTCGGCTGAAGCCCTGGCACTCCAGTGGGGATAAAAAACGACTGACTCCTCGGAAGAAATATATGAAAGCTGACTCTATTGGGTATCGAGAATCGAAAAACAAACGGAGGTTGAAACAAAATAGGCCTAGATTTACTTATTTAACTGCTTTGGGGTATCAGACAGATATACCTTTTGGAAGTATCCAAAAACAACCTTCATTCTGGAGGCCTGTGAGAAAGGAACTGATTCGAACTTGCAGGGAGGGATTTTCACTGGGAACCAAGCAAGCCTACCGTTTTCTCGATTCCAAATTCAATTTGGGGAAAATTTTGAAACCAAGTTTAATGTTGCTAAAAGAGTTCAACCTGTTTTTTAAGGCTGGAGGAGTCTCAGCTGACTCCGTCCCGACTTATAATAGTCGGATACGTCCCATATTAACCGACAATGCAAATAAAATAGTAGAATTGAATTTCAATTTTGGTAAGGAAAGAAATGGGCGATCCATTGATGTCGACGAGGAAGTGCAACCAGCTAGTGATATTAGTAAGCAATTAGTTGCTCGAAAATCAACTAGTGAGGAATTTGTGGTGAATAATTACGTAACCGGATTACCAAATCCGTTAAATGTGGGGGTTGACCTGGATCAACCGGACGCTGAAACAACTCAAGTTGATGAATTAACTTTAGATTACAGGTTGGAGAATACAGACCTCGCCAATTTTACAAAATTCGATGAGGAAGAATTGACAGGTTTTAAAGAAATGACCTCGAAGTTATATATACTCGTTGCAGAAGCAATTGAGAAATCGCTTTTGGTTACATCAACATCGTATCTAAAAGTTAACAGAGATTTCTGTTACTATTTCAATGAACTTGTTGCGTTGCGCGCGCAACTAGTGGAAGTAATTAATACCACCATTCGGGAGACAGATTTAGGTTTCTCCAGATCCAAAAATAGATTGCCACGGTTTGGCAAAACTCAATGGTTACCTCAGGCTTACCTCTATAGCAGTGTTTGGGATCTCGGCGTGAAAAGAAACTTAAACCTGAATTTATTGGTGACTGGTAGCAGGGGCAATCGTGAGGAAGGGGTTAGAAACAACGGGGGCCCGAGTGGTAAATCAAACCCTTACAAGTCTGAGCAACCTTCGTCTTATTCGGTAGATTCCCCCAGGCTTTCAATTGGGTACGACTTAGCTACTTCAAGCTCAAGTGAAATAGGTAATTGCACAGATATCTTGTTTGATAATGCGACTAGTAAAGTTGCAAAGGAATTTCTCAGTGAACAGGTTTTGAAGTGCATAGAAGAATGGGGATTTTTGAAGAAGTTATGTGATCTAGACGCCAGTAATTGGAATAAATGGTTGGATTGCTTTTCTGAATACAACTTGCCACTGACACTGTGGCGCGACGTAGCACCCTACAGATGGAGAATTAGTTCCGATTGCTTGAACGAACAACTCAGTGATATCGGAAAGGAAGTTGCAAATGAACGAGAATGCCACGTCCTTCGAGGTGATTTACACAGCTATTCCATATATGCCGGAAAACCCTTACTTAGGGATCGGGTTAGAAATCTTAGTAGGCTTCGCAAACGTAGATACCTATTACAAGGTCTCATTGATTTTGTACGAAATGGGGATATGCGAAAACTTTCCATCCGACGAGATGCTGCCGCGCAAAGATTTTGTCGCGAAAATCGTATTTCGGAAATGACTAAAGTAAGGGGGAGGGGGATGAATAGATTCCCTGACTTCCGCACCTCCGACTCAGAGATCAAATTCAACTCTAAGTTTGATTTGATGCCGTGGCTAGTTACAGATTCTGCGGGAGCAAAAGACCTTTTTAAGAAGAAGATAAGGAGGTCAAGAGATCCTATTTTGAAGGATAATACTACATACGGCATAGCACCAGATATAAATCGTAGATTCCAAAAAGTATCTGATGAACTGTACGAAATAATGCTAGATGAAAGGGAAGATGCGGACTACCTATTTCGGTGGAAGTGGAAGTCTGAAGTGAAGCTAGAGAATTTGAGAAGCCTAACAGCTCTCACAAGAATGTTAGGAGATGACCGCGATCTCGTCACACTTTGTGCGAATACCTGTGTGGATTCGGAGCTATTAGACCTATATTTCGACGCAACAACGAAACTTGGTCTTTTCTATGACTTGTCCATTCTCTCGGCTCATCGTCTACCAATATTATTTGACGACCAAAATTTGGTATACAAAATAATTAATCCCTTGTTAAAATTCAAGTCTAGGTTGAAAAACAGAGTCAAGAGACGGATATACAGAAAAATATATAGTGATACTTATATCTCAAAATTGTCACTTGTAGCCACAGAAGTAAACAAAAAACGGTCTCGCACTTACAACATTGGAGATCTCTTGCTTCCGCGACGTCGGCGGGAATTTCGATTCCTCCGATCTCTGCTAATGTCGAGGTCTACAAAACCGGGAGCACACTACCTCGACCCCAAATCTGATCCCATACCGAAAATTGAACGGACCCGCCGCGGCAAAGAATCTGAGCCTTCGGAGCTAGGGGAAGTTCAAAAAGTTAAACGATTTCTATGGCCCAGCCACCGTCTAGAGGAATTAGCCTGCACTGGTAGATTCTGCTTCAACACTACTACTGGAAGCCGATTCACGACACTTAAAATCCGTATGTATCCCATTATTCGGAATTAGCGAGAGTGAAGGGGTATGAAGCACAAAACAAAGATTTCGACAGATGTGTAATTAATTGGAAATACCTCCGCTTCGGTATTTCCAATTAATTACACAATATATATAACGTGAATCGCGACAGAAGTTGTGACTGTTCGTGGATGAAACATAGATACCCACGCCTACCTACTGCGCATCACACCTAAAAAACTTAAAAAAATCGGACTTCGTTTCGTCCAAGGCGCTATTGCTGCAACTGCTGACTAAACAGCTTATAATCGATTTGAGATGGAGCAAGCAATCGTAATTATTATCATTATTACTACGGATAAACATAAATCTATTGACCCGCATCTAGTCGGTGGGAACGGAGGTACTGGGTTTACCGCTTCCCAAATTCATTATTTGACTTATCAGATTTTGAAGCTTACTTCCCACCTGGAATCACACTCCGAAGACTACCCATCCCAAAGAGGTTTGCGAAAATTACTTGGTAAACGTAGGCGTCTTTTGATTTATTTATCCGATGAGAATACAGCTCTCTACACCAAAGTTGTGAAAAGTTTAGGTATTCGGGGTTTAAAGGGGCGTTAAAAATTGAGCAGAGGTTTGATATTTCAACGTGTCGTAGTTGGCGCAGCTTCTTCCGGCGAAGCTAGATCCTGCGATATTTACTGGAGAGGAAGTAACTCACGGGTATGCATCTTAAAGAATTGGATCCAGTTACAGTAAGCATGGGCCCTCATCATCCATCTATGCATGGTGTTCCTCGGCTTGTTGTTACCTTAGATGGCGAAAATGTCGTTGATTGCGAACCAATCTTGGGATATCTGCATCGAGGAATGGAGAAAATTGCTGAGAGCAGGACGATTTTGCAATACCTTCCGTACGTAACGAGGTGGGATTATTTAGCCACTACGTTTACCGAAGCAGTAACGGTCAATGCGCCGGAGAAATTGGCAAATATTCAAATCCCCGGAAGAGCTAGCTATATACGCGTAATCATGCTCGAATTGAGCCGAATAGCTTCGCATTTGTTATGGCTTGGGCCGTTCCTGGCAGATATTGGTGCACAAACTCCATCTTTCTACATATTTCGAGAAAGGGAAATGATTTATGACTTGTTCGAGGCTGTTACCGGTATGCGAATGATGCATAACTACTTTCGCATCGGAGGAGTTGCCGCAGATCTGCCTCATGGATGGGTAGACAAGTGTTTAGATTTCTGTCATTATTGCCTACCAAAAATTCATGAATATGAGCGGCTAATTACGAGGAATCCTATCTTTTTGAAACGGGTAACGGGGGTAGGTTTCATCAGCAGGCAAGACGCTATCAGTTGGGGTTTATCTGGACCTGTATTACGGGCCTCGGGAGTTCAGCGGGATCTTCGCAAAGTCGACCACTACGAATGTTACGACAACCCGGATTGGCAGATTAAGTGGCAAGAAGAGGGAGATTCCTTAGCTCGTTATTTGGTGCGAATTGATGAAATGAAGGAATCAATCAATATCATTCAACAGGCGCTGAAACTTCTTCCAGGAGGTCCATATGAAAATTTGGAGGGTCGACGTCTCGTCCAACAAAAAAAAGAAATAGACTGGGGTGGTTTCAATTACCAGTTCGTTGGCAAGAAATCTTCTCCCACTTTTAAGTTGCCTAAGCAGGAGCATTACGTAAGAGTAGAAGCTCCCAAGGGAGAATTGGGAATCTTTTTGGTTGGAGATGACGGTGTTTTTCCTCGGAGATGGAAGATTCGCCCACCTGGTTTTATAAATTTGCAGATTCTTCCCCAATTGATAAAAGGAATGAAGCTCGCAGATATTACGACAATATTAGGTAGTATAGACATCATTATGGGAGAGGTTGATCGCTGAAATGGTAACTCATATCGAAATTTACAGAAAACAATTAGTTCAATTATTTAATGAGTTAGAGTTTGCAACAACCTCCCTTGAATCAATTTGGATTCTAGTTTCTACTCTCACTTTAGTTACGGGAGTCACGACAGGAGTACCAGTAATCGTGTGGCTCGAGCGAAAGGTGTCTGCGGGGGTACAGCAACGTACTGGACCGGAATATGCGGGTCCGTTGGGAATTACTCAATCTTTGGCAGATGGAATCAAACTTCTGTTAAAGGAAGACATCATTCCATCCAAAGGTGATGCTTGGCTATTTATCACTGGACCAGCCGTTGTAGTCACACCAGTCTTAATAAGTTATTTGGTAATACCCTTTGACCAAAATATCGTTTTATCTGATCTGGGTATAGGTGCTTTTTTTCGGGTCGCTGTTTCAAGCATCGTACCTTTGGGTCTTCTTATTGCGGGGTACGCCTCAAATAACAAATACTCCTTTTTAGGTGGTCCCAGGGCTGCTGCCCAATCTATCAGTTACGAGATACCCCTGGCCTTGTGTATATCATCTGCATCCCTACGTGCGATTCGCCAAGCATTAATAATAAATGGAAACTTACTAGTTATTAGTAAGTAGTTGAGAGATATTATTAAGTAGTAGACCAAATAGTTAGTTGGGTGAGATCAAACGGCGTTTTCGCAGTTACGGGTTCAAACCCCACACCCCATGTACGGGCGTAGAAGCATATCCGAGCGGTGAATTGAACATCGCCTTACCCCAGGTCTAGGCTCCATCCAGGCTTGACGCGGGAACGCAGGTATTCGTTTTCCGCTTTCCCTTAGGATTAGATGAAAGTGAACAGTAAGAAACACCAATATGCGCAAGAGATTTGTTAAGCAGAGGGGGTTGTAGTGGAAGGGAGGGGCAACCAGAGCACTGAGATATCTAAAGGGTTGGAAATTTTCAACTTCCATCTGCCTTTCCTAGTGTTTCCGTACATGAAATACCCTCAGTCTAGGTAGGGACGGCTGAGTAGTGCATCCAAAAAATTTCAGTCTCGAGTATAGTCCTGTTCACTGCGATGCTAACCGTTTGGAACGAAGTAACCCTCATAACAGTTTCAGCGATCATAAAATCAAGTATGAACTTTTTTTAGTTTTAGCCTGGAGCTTGCTGCAACAGGCACATTGCCGAACTAGTCGATCTGATTTTTCCTTCTACTTTCAGATGGAACTAAAATTAATTTCATTTCTTTTTTCTATTCGGAGGTGACAAAGATATATGTTGAGCTTGAGAAGTTTTGCAACAGGTCGGTTTTTGAGAATGAAGAAGAAATAGATGAGGTTGGGATAGATTCAGAAGCAATTGCCTTGTCGCAGCAGACGGAATCCCATCAATTTGAGTTGGTTATTTTTATTTCAGCCACAGATGACAACCATGCGTCATTAATCCCTCTCTATGAAATTGATGAGGAGCCGTATGAAACTCTAATTTCATGTACGGTTTCGGATTAGAGGCGGAGGTCGCCGCCGACTACCCCTATCTGGTAGCTTGAGTACGGTTGATATAGTGAAAACGCAGTCTAAATATGGTTTTTTTGGATGGAATCTGTGGCGTCAGCCCATAGGGTTCATAGCATTCTTTATTTCGTCATTAGCAGAATGTGAGAGGCTGCCTTTTGATCTGCCGGAGGCGGAGGAAGAACTGGTAGCAGGTTACCAAACCGAATATTCAGGAATAAAATTTGGTCTATCTTATGTCGGTTCTCACTCAAATCCATTGGCTTCCTCACCATTTGTAACAATTTCATATCTGGGTGGATGGGATTCCTCAATTCCTTTCTTCGAAAATCTTGGACGAGATTTTTCATTTCCAAATTCTAGCAGTGAGTCGTTCGACGTATTGGGGCCAGGGGTGGGCATCATCACCACATTATCAAAATCTTACTTATTTATATTTATCTCTATCTTAACAAGATGGACTTTGCCTAGAGTAAGAATAGATCAATTACTAGATCTTGGATGGAAATTTCTTCTGCCTATTGCCTCAGGAAATTTGTTGCTGACAGCCTCGTTTCAACTTCTGACAATAAGCTAATCTCCTTCACTTCAGTTTCAGTTCAAGTCAAATCTGTTTAATCTAATAGAAGAGAAAAGAAACAAATATGCTGTTTGTTTCTTTCTTTGTACATATAATTTTATCTGTACCAGAAACAAGTAGCAAGTTGGGTTCATCTATCCTATGTTTTCCACACTAATTGAATTTCGAAGTTATGGGCAACAAGCCGTAGAAGCCGCGAGATATATAGGTCAAGGCTCCGCGGTTACTTTAGATCACTCAAATCGTTCACCCATAACTGTCCAATATCCGTATGAAAAAATTTTACCATCCGAACGATTTCGTGGGCGCATCCATTTTGAATTTGACAAATGTATTGCTTGCGAGGTACGTGTCCGAGTATGTCCGATCAATCTGCCAGTCGTAGATTGGATCTTGATGAGGGACATCAAGAAAAAACGGTTGAAAAACTATAGCATCGATTTTGGAGTTTGCATCTTTTGCGGAAACTGTGTCGAATACTGTCCAACCAATTGCTTGTCAATGACTGAGGAGTATGAACTTTCCAGCTACGATCGTCATGAACTAAATCACGATCAAACGGCTTTGGGGCGTTTACCTCTTTCCACATCCCAAGATGTTTCAATTCAAGTGGTTTCGACTTCACTGAATTATTTATCCAAAAGGTTTGAGGGTGAAAAACTTAATACCTAATTAGTCACCTGTAAATTATTTGGATTTTCTGAAAAGTCAATTGATTGATTTGGTTATTCATAACCAAAAGAAAAGGAAAAGAACGAGTATGAGGTAGAGGTATAAATTTCGTAAAATATTGAAGTAACTGTGTCCAACGAATCTATCTGAGTTAATTCATGAATTTATTTTGTCACTAATAGAATCGGGTATTTCACTAGGAAGTTTGGGCACAGTATCATTTGCTAATGTGGCTCATTCTGCTTTTTCCTCGGGGTCGGTTTTCACCCGTATATCCCTATCATACTTCGTATCGAATGCTGATTCCGTAGCTGCCGCACAACCGCTTGTCTATGTAGGAGCTATAAATGTGTTAATTGTGTCTGCTGCAATGGTTACCGACAAACTGACGCGATCCGATTCTGCCACTCGGGGCGTGGGGTACTTCACCGTTTCAGGAGCTTGCGCAGCCCTCTTTCTGGTATTGGTTAATATGATTCATAATACAAAATGGTTTGACATAAATTTCATCAATCAATCGGAGATTCTTTCGCCAAATACACCCAGGACTGACGTTCACCAACTCGGGTATAAATCACTGAGTGAGTTCTTAGTTCCGTTCGAGCTTCTTTCAATACTTCTTTTAGTTGCTTTGGTGGGGGCAATTAACCCAGCGCGTGACGAAGACGCAATTACAACTGACAAGAAATCACCTTTTTCATCATCTCGGAGTAATTCTCCATCTCTCTGATTAACCCTAACCCCCTCGAATGGAAGTGGGAGAGAAGGAGTTGCGAGAAAAGTTGACTTACCAACATTTTTGGGGGGGGACTTCAATAAATCATGTTTGAACACGGACTAATTTTAGGTGCTTACCTTTTGTGTGTCGGATTTCTCGGCTTAATTACGAGTAGAAATATGGTTAGGGCACTTATGAGTCTCGAGTCAATTTTTAATGCGGTTAATTTAAATTTTATTACATTTTCAAATTTTTTTAACAATAAGCAAGCGGGGGGGGAGATATTTCCAATATTTGTGATAGCCATTGCGGCTGCCGAGGCCGCCACTGGGTTAGCCACTGCCCTTTCTCTTCATCGAAATAGGAGATCTACTCGTATCGATCAGTTTAATTTGTTAAAATGGTGATTGATAAGTACATAAATTGATTTTATCAATCTAATCGATTTTTTGTTCAACTAGAGTATCCCTATCTATCAAATTGCTTTGATACCTCCCTCTACATCGCATTTTAAAAGTAACCAACTTATCTTTTTAAAGAAAGGGGACAAGTTTTCAAAAAAAAATGGGATCTGATCAGATGGATTTGGAAGTCAGTGGAAATATTTTACTTGGTAATGAAAATACGTATTTGCGTGAGGGACGAGGGGAAAAAAGTTTTACTTCAACTTTTTTACTAAATAAAAAATTGGTATACGAATTCAATAGGAGTAAGTAAACTCAATGGCACATTCAGTGAAAATCTATGACACGTGTATCGGTTGTACCCAGTGTGTAAGGGCATGTCCTACGGATGTCTTAGAAATGATACCCTGGGATGGGTGCAAGGCAAATCAGATAGCCTCCGCTCCTAGAACAGAAGATTGCGTGGGTTGTAAGAGATGCGAATCTGCGTGCCCAACAGATTTTTTGAGTATACGTGTCTACCTAGGGGCTGAAACCACCCGCAGTATGGGTTTAGCCTACTAGTTAGTTAATGAAACAGTAAAAATTAATTACTAAGTTATTTTGACTCGTACTCGAAGCTTCAAGATTGCGAAGTCCGAGTATGAGTCGTTGTAATTGGCCCACGCAGTTTCCCTCGTATCAAAAATTATTTTTTATTCATGATGAGTAATGTACCTCGGCTAACAACGATCGTTCTCTTTCCAATTCTTGCCAGTTTCTTGCTTCCAATTCTGCCTCGTGATGGAAACAGAATTATTCGATGGTATACCCCGGGCATTTGCATATTGGAATTCTCGCTGATTACTTATATCTTCCATTGCCACCTCCAATTCGATTCCCAGTCCATCCAGTTAGTAGAAACGTCCAACTGGATAAACTCCATTCATTTCCATTGGAGATTAGGTATTGACGGACTTTCCATGAGTCTTATTTTACTTACGGGTTTTATAACTACTTTGGCAACCCTAGCGGCTTGGCCGATCACTCGTAATACACGGCTATTTCATTTTCCGATGCTAGTTATGTATAGCGGTCAAATTGGGCTGTTTGCTTCCCGCGATATCTCGCTTTTTTTCTTCATGTGGGAGTTGGAACTAATTCCAGTCTACCTACTTCTATGCTTACGGGGCGGAAAGAGACGTCCATATTCGGCCACGAAATTTGTTTCATACACAGCCGGCGGCTCCATCTTCCTTCTAGTAGCAGCCTCAACCTTGAGTTTTTATGGAGACGGGGTACCCTCCTTCGATATCCAGGTTTTAATGAGTAAATCATACCCCATCTCGTTAGAAATTGCTCCCTACCTAGGCTTCTTAATTGCCTATGCGGTGAAATTGCCGGTATTCCCCTTTCATACTTGGTTGCCAGACACTCATGGAGAGGCACATCACAGCACATGCATGTTACTAGCTGGGGTATTATCAAAAATGGGAGGATATGGGCTGATTCGAATCAATTTGGAGTTACTGATTCATGCGCATTTTTTATTTGGATCATGGCTGATACTGCTCGGAGCAATTCAGATTGTATATGCTTCTCTAGCTTCTATGAGTCAGCGTAATCTCAAGAGAAGGATAGCCTATTCATCAATTTCTCATATGGGTTTTGTAGCCATCGGGATTGGTTCGTTGACAGACGCGGGTATTAACGGAGCCATATCGCAAATGATTTCTCACGGCTTAATTGGCGCGGCGTTACTTTTCCTCGCAGGTACTTGCTGCGACAGAACGCATACTCTCCTTCTTGATGAATTGGGGGGAATAGCAACTCCGATGCCTAAACTATTTACCACGTTTAGCGCGTTCTCGCCGGCATCTCTTGCATTACCAGGAATGAGTGGTTTTGTATCGGAATTATTGGTATTTCTGGGAGTTGTTACCAACGAGCAATACTCGTTTTTTTTCAAAGCGGAAATTACGGTGCTAGAGGCAACTGGTACAGTATTAGCCTCCATCTACTTGTTATCCATGTTACGCCGAATGTTTTATGGCTACAGGTTGTCCAATGAGTCAAATCCTTATTTAATTGATTTTGGTCCGAGGGAGGTATTCACCTTGACCTGTCTCTTCCTACCAATACTAGGTATCGGTTCGTATCCAAATCTAATTTTACCTCTACGGAATAGTGAAGTGTCCTCAATATTGTTTTCATATTCGAATGTGGGGTAGGGGGTGGGGGTGGACCCAACTCAAGTAAATTACAATATTATCAATAATTTGATACGGAAAAGCAAATTATTTGGTTTTCGGTTCTTACTTGGTATAAAAGTTCGCCAATTCTAACCGCGCCAACGATACTTATATGCGACACGCTTGTCATTTTCCAACTGTTTATGCTTGCAGTCGCTAGCACGGATAAAAATAGACTGGGATGGGGAAGCAGAAGCAAACAAAAAAGTGGATGCAGCTACTTCCTGCTCATCTTTTAAATGTTTGTTTCTGTCCCTCCCCCCCTCCCTTTCTTTTCAATTATTTCCCCCACCAATTTTTCCTCCGCCTACCCAGTGAAGCCGAAAACCCAGTGAACTAAACGCGTCTATCTCCGATTTAGTAATTTTCAATTTCGTTGTTTCTATATTGGCCATCCGTAGTTATGTAATCCAATTCCCAACAAATTGACTCCCAAGAAGCGAACCCAAACTGAAAGAAAACCTGTAGATGCTGCCGCAGCTGGCCCCTCCCCCATCCACTTGTTGGTTATCCTAATGTGGAGGTAAGTAGCATGTATTGACCGAGTTACTAGCGCCCAAGTTTCTTTAGGGTCCCAGCTCCGATAAGATCCCCGAGCTTCATTAGCCCACACTGCTCCGGAAGGTATACCAATGGTTAATAACGGGAACCCTAAGCCTATAATTTGGTAAGCCCATCTATCTAATCGATTAATTAATTGACATTTCCTTGAATTTGGGGGTGGTAGATGAAGGAAACTCCGTGCATCAGTTCCGCTACGAATGTTTGGTAAAGTACTACACTTGTTGCAACTGCGCCTTGAATCGGAAACGGAGTAATTGTTTACTTCACCGTAAAAAATACTCGGTGGAGATATTGCCGACGAAGATCCGCACAGCAGGGTTGCATAACTCAATGACGTCGTACTTACATGCGTCGTCGACCGATGAGACTGCGAAGCAGGTACTGAAGGCGTGGATTGCTGCATCTCCCCAGGAAGACCTAGAGTTGCGAAGGCGTGAGTCAGCATAGCACCCGGCGCTGTAATTGCACCCGACAACCCATTCTGATTCCTGACTTCCGAAATTACGTATAGTAAAGAGAAGCTCCATGAAGGAAACATCGATGACTCGTACAGATTGCTCGGTGGTAGATGCCTAGTTTGGAACCAGCGGATTAATGAAAATTCCGTCGTACAGAGAAAAGCAATTGTCATACCCTTCTTGCTAAGTCTATTTGACTTATCGAATTCGTAAAATAAATTGGTTGGATTCGGCGGCGTAGCAGAAAAAAGCATCAAAAACGAGATTTGGAGAAAGGCGCGTTCCATATAGGTATACGTCGTAATGAAGGGAGACCAGTAAATTATTCCAATTTGATTTGATCAGATTCAAATCAGTTACTACCAAAATAATATTTTCCCTTTTTTTTTGCACAAACGCGAAGAGGGATAAAATTACCGCTTTTACGACTCAAATAGAAATTAGGTACTAATTTCTATTGATTTGAAAAGTATACTGAACCGGAGAAAATACTTATCTATATTATATAGATAAAAAATCTATCTACATATTGGTAGATTTTTTTCACTTATCTATTTAAGTAGATGCGGATGTAGAAGTTGGAGAACTTTTTAATGCCGCTACTCGGATTCGAACCGAGATGCTCTGGCACTGCTTCCTAAGAGCAGCGTGTCTACCTGTTTCACCATAGCGGCTTTTTATGGAGATATATATATAGGTATGAAAATATTCTATATCAGTTTGGGATGGCACGTCAACGTCTGGTTGCGGAAAATGTAGAAGTATGCCGACAAGTTACTGTCGAAGTGGCAGGAGAGATAAAGGTTTTCTTGCTCTTCTAATAAATTACCTTAACAAATAGAGTACCAATTTAACAAATAGATAATCAATGAAATTAAAAGAGTGCTAGCGCTAGCATGTAATGCGATACATACATATATATATATATGTGTGTGTACATATATGACGGAATATGGCGCAGTTTGGTAGCGCGCCATCTTGGGGTGATGGAGGTCACAGGTTCGAATCCTGCTATTCCGAGTGGAGATAGAGTCACTAGGTGTGTGAAGAAGTGATAATATAGGTTTGTTGCTTTTCCAGGCAAGCAATTGACGTGCTGAAATGCATTTAGATTTAGATGGAAAACTTTTTGCTCTCCCAAGATCTGTGGGAGAAACTCCGGGAGAAAAGAAAAGGCAAAAGAGAGGTTTTTTTGACTTATTTCATCTTTCGGAGTCATTTGTTTTTTCCTCGCCCATACTTAAAGGAAAAGTATAGTCCTCTATCTTTTTTTTGTTGCCCTGACTTTCATATGTCCTCATCTACCGGAATGAAGTAGCAGCTGCCAACTAGTTAGCCATTAACTTCTGCAATATCAAACCTATTTCACGTTTCAACTCGTTGTCTATTGAGTTCGATATTCATTAATCAAACTTACTTATGTCATAGACGTAATTGGATAAATCGTTACCGGTGAGTGTCAAAACCGTCAGACAGAATACCTCAAATTTTTAATGAGGTATTCCAGATTATAAAGTCGGTTTTTTTGTTACTTAATGCACCAGTACCAACTTGTATCATATTTCCTTTCCGCGTCTCGGGGTTTTTCATACAATCACTTACTTCAAATATCTACCTACCCATATATCTACCTATCCATATAGATAGGTGATACGTTTTTGGAGGTGACAGATAAAAAGTACTCTTAGTTTTTTTAGGAATCTTTTTTCCCAGCCATTTTTTCTGTTACGTAGTAAAAACTTTTTGAACGACCGGTTAAAACGGATTGGGCCAGGGAAAAGGCCCTCGACGCCACTCCTACGGATCTAATTTTCCATACGTGATTACGAATCTTCTTCTTCGATCCAGAAGTTCGTTTTTTAGGAACTGCCATATATCTAGTATTTCTTTACAACTCACTTAGAACTATGTTGATACGTACCAATAGAATGGATATAATAAAGAGAACTAAATAAAAATCAGCACGGGGAAAGATAAATAAAAAACCAATGAAGTTCTATGCTGTTGCATCAATTTTGTAAGTATCTATTGACTCGATATAAAAAACTAGTTAAGATTTGTTTAGGTCTTTGCCGCCGAAGTGGATGGAATCAACAACGAATCGGGTCATATTTTCTCTATATCCAAGAGTTCGTCATGTTTTCTTCTTAGAGTGAATCTTCTGTATCACCAGTTTTTTTTCGAAGCAACCGTGTAAGATTCTGCCTCTGACAACTGCATCATCCAACCACGGATAGCCAAAATTGATGCTAGATCCGTGACGAATAAGTAAGACCCGATTTATCGATATTTTTGTATTGGACGTCAACACGGGTCGAACTGGGGCGAAGTGCCGAGCATCGTGAAATCTTCCCTGCTCTACTCGGAGTTGTTTGCCGCCGATGTCAATTACTGCATATTTATTCATCCCAATTTTCCCTTTCTATCTCTCCATTTCTTCTTTTAATACCGAAAAACAATGAGGGGGTGATTTGCAAACCCATTCAGAATTGAATTGTCTGACTTGAATAAGTATCTTGGGCGTCTTTAAATATTGTCAAGCTTTTCACATTTTGTTGTAACATGAAACTAAAAAAGTGTACAGATGAAGTTTTTTGTCTAATTAAACACTAATTGTATCATTTGCATATATTCTATTTCATACTGTTCCCATATTTCCATTTTCGACTCCCAACCAAAAGAAGTTGAAAACAACAACAAATTTAATTTGGATTTGATACGCCCGTGGAACTCTCAAATAAATATGCTTGTTTCATTCCCCCGTGTCCGTTGGTAGCTTCTCGTTTGACCGGATCTCTATCGTTTCTTTTTCCAAAAGCTACAAGAAGCTTACGTCGCCTGTGCGCAGCTTTCAATACTTTTTCGTTAACCACCGCTACGTCTGTATCCTCCGCCCCATTTCGGCAGCAAGCCGCGACTCACTCCATCCAGCAGTATTTGTGGGCTCGGATTCCAAAAAGTGATTTTCGTCTGAAAATAGGTTTTCTGATTGATCCGCTTACTCTTGCCATGTCAATATTAGTTACTACCGCAGGTATTTCGGTGATGGTTTACAGCGATAGTTACATGTGTCACGACTAAGGATACGCACGGTTTCATGCCTATCTAAGTTTGTTTACCGCGTCAATGTTGGGGTTAGTTTTTAGCCCCAACCTAATACAGATTTACGTATCTTGGGAATTAGTTGGAATGTGTTCCTACTTGTTGATAGGTTTTTGGTTTGCGAGATCGAGCGCCGCAAATGCTTGCCAAAAAGCCTTTGTGACCAACCGCATAGGAGATTTCGGGTTGCTGCTGGGTGTATCAGGCGTCTACTGGATAACTGGTAGTTTCGAGATCTTTGAATTGTGTGACTGATTTTCCGAATTGAGTGGCAGCGGCGTCATCAACCCGATCCTTGCTAATACAATTGCCCCTCTACTTTTTCTGGGTCCGGTTGCCAAGTCCGCCCAATTTCCACTTCACGTATGGTTGCCAGACGCCATGGAGGGACCTACGCCCATATCGGCTCTCACCCACGCAGCTACTATGGTGGCCGCCGGAATTTTCTTCACAGTTCGAATTTTCAGCCTCATTTCGGTATTGCCTTTAACGATGCATACTACTTCTTGGGTGGGCGGAGTAACAACCTTGTCGGGCGCCACGCTGGCTCTTGCCCAGAAAGATCTAAAAAGGGGTTTGGCTTACTCCACCATGTCTCAGTTAGGATATATGGTATCAGCTTTGGGTATCGGTGCTTCTCGACCGGCTTTGTTTCACCTCATTACACATGCTTATCCAAAAGCTTTGCTACTTCTGGGCTCTGGTTCGGTTATCCATTCCATGGAGAAAGTGGTCGGATACTCCCCCGCTAGAAGTCAAAATATGTTTCTCATGGGTGGATTACGAAAACACATGCCAATTACTGGAACTACCTTTCCCTCGGGCACTCTTTCTTTGTGTGGCATACCCCCACTATCCTGCTTCCGGTCCAAGGATCAAATTATTGCAGAAAGTTGGTTGCGCTCCCCTTATCTCGGATTAACCACTTCTATTACAGCAGGGCCTACCGCGTCTCACACGTCTCGTATCTACTTTCTCACTTCCGAGGGAAATTTCCGTGCTAATCAAATGAATTACGTCGGTTTCGATACTTCCTCCCCATCCAAGAATATTATTACCTCATGGGGTGGGGCTCGACCGGAATCACTTGCCACACAAGCAAGTAGCAATGTCATATCTGCAACAGATATGGAGCGAAGTGGGGTTGCAGAAACGGGAAACCTCGTCACCCCGCCTCCTCCCGAAGGGGGCCCAATTCGTGAAAAGGCGATTCAAAACTATTCCGAACGAAACTTGCTACACCCCCAGGAATCAAATTTTTGTATGGTATTGCCTTTGATTGTCCTGGTGATACCCACTGTATTTGCTGGGTTGGCAGGAGTTGACCCAATCCAAAAGGGAACCGGTCTGAACCTTTTGTTTGATTGGCTGATTTCTATTCCCTCCTTTCCTGAAGCTAATACACATCTCGAAAATTTGACAGAGATATTAACGAGCTCAACCCCTTCACTCAGTTTATCTCCCATTGGATTATTAACTTCCTTCAAGATTTACGGACAAACTAACGAACTTGTTGATACGAAATTTCCGGAAAAATTCAAATTAATAAATAAAAATTTATTAAATACTTATGTATCTCTTATCAGAGACTGGTCCATAAATCGAGGTTATATCGATTATTACTATGATACCTACTTCGTCGGAGGCATAAATTTCACCAGCAAGTTGGTTTCGTATTTCGATCAATGGTTAGTCGATGGGTTTATCAACGGAACTGGTGTATCAAGTCTCTCTGGTGGGGAGGGTATACGACGCGGAAAAAATGGCAGAATATCTCATTACCCACTCGGATTAGTAATTGGAACTGTTTCGCCGGTGTCGATTGTTGATTTCCCAATCCCGCCCTTGCCGTAAACTGCTACTTTCGTTTCACGAAGCTCCAATTCGTGTTCATTTCTCCCGACTATTGTTCATCTTCCCCATCCCCATCTCTCCCCTTTCTGCTCTTTCCATTCCCCAGAGATATTACTTCTTCCTATAAGGTAGGAGAATCCTGCGGCTATTCTACTATGCTTCTTGGAGGGGGGGGAATAGGAAGTACTAATTGGTGATTAATCGATACAGATCGTGGGGGGCTTGTGGGGTTGATCTCGACCTCGATCGATTGCCCCCCCCCCCCCCCCTCCCATGATTCGGGGACCCTTCCATTCAAATGGGATTGCTATCGCCGCCGCCTCCTCCTATAATGGGAGTTAGAGTGTACGCGAAGTTTACTTCACGAAATGTCGGAGAAAGCTTAACGTATTACAGATTTAGAAGCGGTTCGAAGAACAAAAGCCTTCGGGTGTGTATGGGACTGAATCCCCTACCACTTTCCTCGGTAGCTCAGCGGTAGAGCGGTCGGCTGTTAACCGATTGGTCGTAGGTTCGAATCCTACCCGGGGAGATTCGTCCGAATCTACGTCAGTAATTCCTAGTAATTGGATAGTTGTGTTTCCCACATATGCCAAATCAAATTGCGTCGGACCATGACCCACCAACCTGTGAATGATTCACTATCGTGCTTATTTCCAGCTCCAACAATTGAGGGGAAAAAGATTTGTGCGTCCTTACCCCCCCCCGCCCCCTTGAATACCCCAAGGCAAGGACCCTGGCTATTCAGAGGTCGTTTTTGGGGACCCCCACTCCAATTCCGGCGTATTGAGCGATTGGAATGAGCGAATCAATCAGTCATCTGGGGAGGGGAGTAAATCCACAATTTTCTGAGATAAAGGATCTATTCCAAGCGTGATGTTAAAAAGCTGTTTCGCAAAATCCCTACGGAATAAGCTATTGCTCCCTCCCAATCTTCTTTCTAAGCAGAAAGACTCATAAAAGACTCATATAAGAAATGGTCTTCAGTTCCTTAACCATTTAAGATGTTGCAATAAAATGATTTGTATCAGTAAAAGGAAAATATAGACCTTCCTTTTACTGACTTGGCTTCTAATTATATTGCTAGAGATCTAGACAGAATGAGGGGTATCTAAGATTTGTTCTATGAACTTTCATGAAAAAATTGTTTCGTCGCTCGATCCAGTGACGCCCCACCAAATCAGAACGGATTGAATAGATATTAATAAATTTCAAGCAACATGTTATAGATAAGAAAATCCTGAAATGGGCAACGGTTTCGCCTCATCCATTTGTTTCTGTGAACCAGAAGCCTAAACCGAATAAATCGCTCTGGGAAATCTTCTGCCACCACGTAGGAATCAAAGCGAGCGGGACTAAATATCTGCGGATATTGCAGATGTATATTCATAGAGGAAGTTTCTTTGACGTATTCGGAATCTCGCTCCTCTTCATCCAAGGGGAGATTATTCCACCGCTTAATAGATGAGTCAGGTTTCAATTTCGGATTATCTTCACGATAGAGAAAGAAATTTTTAATTTTTTTATTTGACATTTTATTAAGGTGCTGCCTTCTCATGCCGTAAATGGCGTAAAGCCTCCGCGCCAGTTCTTTCGTCGGCAACAAGCTGCGACGCGAGGAAGGAATGTTAGGATCTGGCTGGAACAGAAGCATGGGGTCCCAGATGAAGCGCCCCCCGAAGAGTCGAGTCGTTTCATCGAATCGATTACAATGTGTTTCATATTCATTAGATGAGTCGCCGGATATTGCCAATTCGAGAAATTGCTCACGTAGCAACATATTATCCAACCGGTTTTCCAATCTTTTAATAGATTTATCTGTCACATTAGTCGCAGATTTTTCAAAACTGAATAGATATCCGCTTTTCTCACACCATTTACTTCTGTCACCCTTAATATTATTGAATTCGAAATCTTGTTGGGGTATATAATTCTGATTTTGGTAGAGGAGAATTAAATTATACAAATGATTGGGTTCAGATAATACCCTCATCAATTCATAAGCCCCGCTTCGCAGGAAACGGAGACGCCAAGCCTTATGGGACCAAGTGATCTCACGCGACACTTCCGTCGGACTTGAGTTTATTAGTTCGGGTGACTGTTGCAGTTCGAAGTCGGTTAGACTGCTAAATCCCCCCCTTCTCATAAATTTAGAAGAACGACTTGTAGAGGTTACACCTGAACAATACTTGGGTTTAGCGATAGGAACGGAAAAGGAAAGACTATTACCGTGTCGATTTTCGTCTCTACAAATTTCTGAACGTGAAAAATTAGTCGAGAGGTTTTCTAGTACACCACAAGCTAGGTTCAAGTCATTCTCTACGAGTTTGTCGATAACAATGAAATTTTCTTTCTTTCTCATATCCATTTGGAGCGAATCGCGAGCTACTAATCCAGCTAGTATCCCTAGGATATGCGAAAATAGAGTGAATTCATTAAATGTTGACTTGGTTATTGGAGGTTCCACATACCAGTTAGACAAATAATAGAATCGCATTTTTAACGCGTTACGACCAATATACGTATTTGTGAGATAAGTATCTATCAAACTATTCTTTGAAGTAGCTTCCGCTATCTCGTGAGAAAAGATTTCCCATTCAGAACCGGATTCTATCCCATTGCCCATATCACTAGCAGTCGAATGTTGTCTATGCAAAGCTAATTCAATTGCGTCGCTGCATATAATCTCACTTCTTCTGGAAGTACCTATTAATAACGCCTCACTAGCAAGAAGGAATAAATCTCGTTTACTATAACCCGTAGTTCCGGACCCGGTACCTTCAATAGGGGGAAGAGGCGGATTAGCCTCCATTTCGCAACCTTTGATACGTAATAGAATTGGTAATTCTTTATGACGTTGATACCCGTTGGATTTTCGAAAATTTATTAATTAGTTTAACCGGTTCGGAGCTATTGGAGCTGGATCTATCCTCGCAGGTACGTGAGTCGTAGCGATAACAACATTCCTGCGGATGTTGGAATTGCTGCGCCTGTCACCAATACTTTTCAATATTTGGCAAAGTAAGAATTTGGGATCAGCTTCTAGCTTATGATACGAACGATGAATATTCAATTCATGAATATCTTGAATCCATAGTGTACAAGGAGACATCTCTTTCGCCATTTCAAAAACGAAATTTAATCGGTGTACGCTTTCTTTCGAGATGAAATTTCCACGTGCATTATTAAAAAAGGATCGGTTGTATATCAGCTTCTTCAGTGGTAGTTTCACCACTGGAAAGTAGGAATCGAATGCTACATCTCTAATAATGGAAGATCGGCCAGTTTCTATGGGTCCTACTAGCAAAATTCCTTTAGATGGTAATAATCCCGATTGGAGTGAGATAGGTATGTCATGACATGGCATATTTAGTAGACTGCCTCTTCGTCCCGTTGCTGCTGAAAATAGAATATTTCTCTCGAGGGCGGAAAAAGCCCACTTCTCCGCAGGATCCAACTTACGGATCTTGTGACTCAATAGATCATTTTGCCAGAATTGAAGTAAGTATGCCAAAACATTAGATCTTTCTTGTGGGTAAGGTTCATGAAAAATCTCGTCGCTCAATAAATCATAGTTGGAATTCAATTTCGACACATACCTATGAAGAATTTTATTCGTCACTAAATGTTGAGTCAGTAGTTCTTTCTTACTATCTAGGATATCGGAGCTTTCTTTATGAAACATCCATGAATCAAGTTCATTTTTCACAAAGGAGAAAAAGATTATATTATTTATATAATTCAGGAATCTATTCAAAGAATAGATTAGTAGATCTCTCGTTGACATTTAGCTTGTCGAAGGGGAATACATTACCTCTTTCAAATAGGATCCACGCGTTGGGTCTGTTAGATATTCAATAGTATTGAAACGTTTCCATGAATGAAAGGAATTGAAACCCGAAACGGCAGACAAAGGGTGTTTGAATAATGCAAGAACAATTAATACTGAGAGAATGAAGTAATAGAAGATAGACCTATTGGAAAATTGAGATACTGACCATCCTCCCGAATGTAAAATCTCCGCTTCATCAGGAATTTCTTCGAAAATAAGAAGACCTATCTCGGATACTATAGTATTGATAGAATCGTTGTCAAATCTCAATCCTAGGCTTTGCAGTCTTTGGATTAAATAGGCTTTCGCGCCATCTACTACATCCTCAGCAATTACTTTATAAATTCTAGGGAAATTATGATTTGAGTCATAACTTATTTTAAGTACTACTTCTGGATATGTTTCTCTAATCGGATCGTAGAAGTATCTCCACCAGGTGGGGGTAAAAAACCAAGGTATATAATCTCTAAATAAGCTCCATTTTTCACCGATATTGTCTTTCCAAAAGATCCAAGAGATCTTATATCTGTTCAAATCTTTTAATAATTCATTGAAATTGATAAAGTGGGATGGACGAATAGCCTCTCTCCGGATAGATTGATCCGCGTAGTCCGTATCTTCGCGCGCAACCTCCTTTCCAATCGATTCTGCTAGAGATCTCGATGTTACATCGTTGCATAATGGGAGTCTTAGCGACCAGTAAGATGTTTCCATTTCTTCCGGTTCCCAGAAATACCTAATAGACAAATTCTTCTGATAGACCCGATCCAATACCAGATTCTTGGGACGAGATTGGGGTCGCTGATCCGACGACGAATCGGAGTTTATCGACGTCTTCCCCAAATAAACTCCAGCGCTACTGCACGAATATAGAAATGACTCTATCGTTTCACGAGGAGATGAGTTCAAACTCGCCAGTAACCTCTTTAGATCCGAAACAGAATTGGAAAGTCCATCTGAATGAGTTACTAATGCTGTGGATTCATGCAGATTAGACAAAATAAATTGAATTGGTGTGGGTACGTGGCCAGCAACCTCCCCTGCTGTCTGTCTCGATAAATTGGATGACAACGAATCCGACAGTTGGGGATGAATAATTGAGATGATACTAGATGAGATGGTTTCATCTTCGGAGCCCGCATATTCATCTTCGGAGCCCGCATAGAAGTTTTCTAGGACGTTGAGATAACTACTGTTGCATCTCCCAATAAAAAAATCCCTTTTGATTCTCGGAATGAAGTTGCTTCCAGCACAGTTCCGTATAGGTGAGTCGTCTAGAAAGTTTAGTTTATTAACCTGATCGGAAATGTATCTCGAAATATTTTCACCAATATCTTTAGTTGAACCTCCCCCACGGTTTAAATCATGCAGAAACGGATTCCGAAATTGCCTCCCCGTAATGGAAAGAGCATCGTTTGAAAATCCTGCTCGGATGGATTCGATGCGGGGCAACCCGAGAGAAGTAGGATTCACTGCAGGTTCCAGCTCGGTCGAAGAGCCTACCGATTTCTTACTCATTAACAGTTTGGATTCAATGAATAAACTCTTTTTTCTCTCAAGAATTGTTTTGAGGAAAAGTATCTGTTCGTCAATGTAACCATCGAATAAACTTGATAGAAGATCAAGCTTCATGAGATCTATCTTGTTCAATTTCTCGAGATCTATATCGTTCAATTTTTCGATGCAATAATCAATGGTATATATCAAAGCTTTCTGGCGAGTAACCTCAGCAACAATCATTTTGTAAAGAAAAAAAGCATTAAGAAATCGATGAAAATCTTTTTCGTTCTGTTGATTGTTACTACCGAGACTGACACCAATATTACTCAGTAATTCGTTTCCTATTATTGATACACGGCAAATTGATTCCCCCAAGTCACACTTTAAGACTTCCCCGACGGGGAAAAAAGACGAATCCCCGGTCGTATCGAGCCATCTATGCACATTTGACTGAACATTTCTATACTCATCAATTTGAAAGGTAATATATTCGTTCAATAGGCGCTCTACGTTATCTTTCCATTTCAATACTATTTATTCAGTTGCAATTCCTGTTACACCGGTGTACTCCCCGCCCCCCGTCCAGCCATCCAACCGATATTTGATTTGGAAGAAATATTCAGCAAATAATGCGCAGAAATAGTCATGGAAAAGAAATATGTATGTTGAGTAGAGAGGTATGATTCTATTTCGTCCATACAATCTAACTAAAGAATATATTGAATGTATGTTACCCTTTTCTTTCAATTAGTTTAAAAAAGTAGTATTTTCACTTCGATTACTTATTTTTCTAGGTATACCTAAAAATATTTGAAAATAGTTTGGAAGAATCTCATTGAGGTTGAGGTGTCTGCTACTTGCTAGCCCAAGTTTTTTGCCAGATATTTGAGTAAGCGGCATGTCACCCTTCGTTTCCAATGGAAATCCTTTCCCAGATTTGACGCTACTACTGACGTCAATAACTACTGCCCCACCAAAAATCAGATTCGATTTCTCAATTATCGAGAGAAATTCGGTGAGTCGATTTGTTAATCCATTTTTCATTTGTGAATAAGTGTGTAGAATGGGAAATTCTTCCCCATTTTTGTCACAATCTAATCCGGATATACAGCCACGAAACGACGTCGTCTTTTCACAAGACGTAAATGAAGACAAGTTGGAAAAGGCTTCTCGCTCGAAATAAAATCCCGATCCATCCCCCCGGTGATCTGCTGAATTTCCGGATTCAAGTAACGCCTTGTCGTAGGAGTTTAATACTACGGGACTTAATGAGTCGCTTCTCAATTGTGTTGCTTGTAACCGACCCAGATCTCGCTTGTTATGATTTTCCCAAAAGAATAACGAATCGAAATCACTTTGGTTGTTTCTAGAAACTACCAAATAGTTATAGAATTTGAAAAACCTACTTGAATCTTGTAAAAACCTATCCCTACAAAATGCTTGAATCCTTTCAGTCTCATCCTTGGATATATCTCCGGCAAGGAGTGACTCCCTCACCATGCATGCCTTCCACCTACCGGAAACCAGAGGAATCATCGCATCATAACGAACTTGCTTCTCCTTCTTCGTTGAACCTGCAGAAATATCTTCGTTCAAACCTAAGTCGCGGGAAACAGGTATTCCCCTCTTTCCATTCCTTCCAACAGATAAAGATCTTTCGAATCGGGGGAAGCAGTCGCAGGAGAAGTCACCAGAATTTTCTGCTTGTTTTTTTATTACTTCGTCACCCCCATCAATGACTCCCGCTAATACAAAACTTCCTTCGATCGACCTTTTGTCACTCAAGCAATGCATAGAAATTGGTATTGCTAACAGCATTAGCATCTCCAGGGTGATGCCACTATCTCTTTTTAGTGAATCACGCAGATTGCGTAAAAATAGTGAACTCAGAAATCACAAGTCAGATAATCTGATAAAAGGTTGATAATTGGAAGATGGACTAATTAGAAATTCTTTGAGATGTTGGTTTTTCAATGATTCGAAGAAGTGGTCTAATAGACCGACTTCCACTAACTCTGAAATTTTAGATGAAAAATCTGGACTTCCTACTCTTTCTTTTGCCACCTCTTTCACCTTATCTTCTTTTTTCATATTAATTCTATGCGGTAGAGACTATCTATTTCCCACATTTATTATACCAATAATTTCGAAAATTTCAAGATAGAATGGAATAAATATTTCAAACGAGTCTAGTGATTTCTGTGAATAGTCGTATCCAAAACTGAAATTAGATCGGGAATTCTAAATTGTTATTGTCGAGGAGACCCACACACATCCCATCCACCTTAACAATTTCTCCCTGTTCCAAGCAGAGCGATGGGATCGAATTACCCCAATTGGATGGGCATGGGCGAACGACGGGGATTGAACCCGCGCGTGATGGATCCACAATCCATTGCCTTGATCCACTTGGCTACGTCCGCCCCCTCTGCTGATTTAGTTGGCCCCCCCCCCGGACGTGAACGAGATCTATCCGTTAAGCAAGCTAGATAGGTTCTTCGGTTGATACACATACATATTAACTTTACGTATATAACAAGACAATAGAAAATCTTTGAAATGAGGAACGCAATCTCAATTTTTTTTATCCGAAAAGAGGAAATTGGGTTGGGGGGTTGCAAGCATTCCGCAAATCGGAGTAGGAAACTTCGTAATCTATTAAATCGCGGAAGGATATTCCAAATAGTTTTCAGAATTCAAGGTTGGAAACTGATAATCGTGAAATTGTGACAAGCTGTTATCGTCCTTTCCATTCGTTCTACCGCACGAACCTTCACCTCATTGGACACCAAACCTCCTCCTCTGGAGTTAAGAGATTTGGTATCCAGTTGTGCTACATAACCAGACGGATATTATCCGTTTATAGAAGGAGCTTCAACAGAAGCCAAGTCTAGAGGGAAGTTATGAGCGTTACGTTCATGCATGACTTCCATACCTAGGTTAGCACGGTTTATGATATCAGCCCAGGTATTTATGACACGACCTTGGCTGTCAACCACGGATTGGTTGAAGTTAAAACCATTCAAGTTGAATGCCATAGTGCTAATGCCTAAAGCGGTGAACCAGATACCTACTACGGGCCAAGCAGCTAAAAAGAAGTGTAGAGAGCGAGAATTGTTGAAGCTAGCATATTGGAAGATCAAACGACCGAAATAGCCGTGAGCAGCTACGATGTTGTAGGTTTCTTCTTCTTGACCGAACTTATAACCTGCATTAGCAGACTCATTCTCAGTTGTTTCTCTGATCAAACTAGAAGTTACCAAAGAACCATGCATAGCACTGAATAGAGAGCCGCCGAATACGCCAGCTACACCCAACATGTGGAAGGGATGCATAAGGATATTGTGCTCAGCCTGGAAGACGATCATGAAGTTGAAAGTACCAGAAATGCCTAGAGGCATACCGTCCGAGAAACTTCCTTGACCAATTGGGTAGATCAGGAAGACCGCGGCAGCAGCTGCGACAGGAGCCGAGTACGCAACAGCGATCCAAGGACGCATACCTAAACGGAAGCTTAGTTCCCATTCGCGACCCATGTAGCAAGCTACACCAAGTAGGAAGTGAAGAACGATAAGTTCGTAAGGACCACCATTGTAAAGCCATTCATCAACGGAAGCTGCTTCCCAGATCGGGTAGAAATGTAACCCAATAGCTGCAGAAGTAGGGATGATAGCACCAGAGATAATGTTGTTACCGTATAACAAAGAACCAGAAACGGGTTCGCGAATACCATCAATATCTACAGGAGGAGCTGCGACGAAAGCAATGATGAATACAGAGGTTGCGGTTAGTAAGGTGGGAATCATTAAGACACCGAACCATCCGATGTAAAGACGGTTTTCGGTGCTGGTGATCCAGTCGCAGAAGCGACCCCATAAGCTTGCGCTTTCGCGTCGTTCTAAAGTTGCGGTCATGGTAATTTTCGGTTTTCAAGAAATAATTGGTGATTCCCCAGGCTAGTAAGCTTGTTAATTTGTAATATATCACAAAAACCTATCTGTGTCAACCGAAATTAATTGAGTCCCCAGAATTCTCGGATATGGGGGCTTCTTATTGATATCTCAAACAATTTTTAGCCATTGTTTTACAACAAGGCTTTCCTTTTTCAAAAAAGAATTAAATTTTTACTCTATGCGGTATGCGGTGCGGGCCTCAATCAATTTCAGTCTCTGAAAAACTGGTCACGCGTCAAGCCTTTTTGCGAGGCACTCCGCAACTCCGCATTGGCCCCCCCCCCGCTATCCCATTAGGTTAGGGGGAGTCTAATAATTAACAACCTAAGAAAAAGTAGTTGCCGATCCCCACTTGTGGCTTAGACACCCGCTATTCGCCGTTGACTCCTCACTCAACCATTTCTTCATAGTGTTTTTTGATTCCCCGGTAGTTTGTGCCCCGGTTCCAATCCACAACGGAAAGATTGTGGATTGGAACGAATTCGAAACTAGCGGAAATGAGCGAAAGCTTTGTTAGCTTCCGCAACTTTATGAGTCTCCTCTTTCTTCCGTATCGCACTACCGGAATTCCTGGCGGCATCCATTGATTCATCACTCGATCTTAAAGCCATACTTCGACCTGAGCGTTTTCGACACGCAATTAATGACCACCGAATAGCCAAAGCTTTTCCCTCTGCCGGTACTACTTCAACGGGAACTCGATAAGTTGATCCACCTACACGTTTGGTTTCTGTCACTACATCGGGAGTTACCCCGCGCACCGCCTGTCGCAGAACAGACAGTGGGTTCCTATTTGTCTTTTACCTAATCCGCTTCATAGCCTGATAAAAAATCTGATAAGCCAGTGATTTCTTGCCATTTTTCAGGATACGATCAACTAGCATATTTACTAATCGATTACGATAAATTGGATCTGATTCGATATTTTTCTTTCTGTTCACTACACTGCTCCGATGTAACACGAGTTTACAAATATAAATATGTCAGATTTCAATCAATTCTTTTATTTCAATGGTATCTCAAGCTACTATTTTGGCTTCTTCACTCCATATTGTAGGGTGGATCCACCGATTAGTCGAGGATCTCCCTCCAAACTGCACGTGCGACTTTCGTCGAATACAGCTTTCCACATGATTGAATAGAAACTATTCAAATGATTTTGAACCATTTATTTTTTAGGATGCAAATCATATTTACTCATCGCACATTGAGTATCCGTTTTCTCCTATTCCACGGGTAAAAGAAGTCGAAGTCTAGATATAAAAGAAGAAAATCTTGCAATTCAGTTATCTTACTAGGAATGTCCGTAGGTTTATCAATCCAATCAGTAGGTGTGCATAAAGCCTTCACCGAATCTACGTAGTCGTAATCTGAACCTGTTCCAAGAGGAAAAGAGGTCCTAAGATTTTCTAGGTGAGAAGGTAAAACTCAACTTACTGGAATAGAACACCTTAGACACCAAGTTGTTTCATACAAATAGATAGATAATAATTAATCTCTATCAATCTCTGTAGTAGCAGGCTTCAGTCCCCTGGCAATGCTGGGTCGGCTACACATTTAACATATCAGAACAACTGATACGGAATCATTGCGATGATACAAGTTGTGACAATGTTCTGCAACGCACTAGGACGCCCTTTTTTACGGTCCTTCACCCCTACAGCATCTAAGGTTCCTCTAACAATGTGATACCTAACACCGGGTAGGTCTTTGACCCTTCCGCCTCTCACGGGGACCACCGAATGTTCCTGC